ATGCACATTATTTTAATAGTGTAAATAGATGCAAATTGGGTCCCCACAAAATACTTCTAGAGGTTTTCCTGTTTCCGGGGGGTTTTCAGGAATGATAGCTATCTTAGGAGTTTAGGGGGGTAGGGGGGTTTTACGCAAAAAATCCTGTAAAAAATCCCAGAAGGGGGTCTCACAGGGAAGTAAGGAGAAATTATCACTACTTATGCACATGATATCCTTATATGTGATTCTTTAAATAAAATCTTTTCACCATTCATACTATATCCGGGAAGCAAGAAAAATGTACACCCTTGTCTGTTATTCCCGTGTGCACTGTGAAATGCCAGTTGAAAGGAAAAAAAAATAAAAAACCCCATGCGCGATGGAAAGAACGCCCGGCTTGGTGGGTAACGAGGAGTATGTACTCCACCATTAACTTATGTAAGCGTCGATGAAAGTGTGAGGAATAATATCAATAAATGGCCCTGAAGTAGGAACCAAATGCCAGGAATAATTCACTGTGTGAAACCCCCACAATAGTTGTCCCTCACCTTCAATAACCGTTGGCATTAAGAAATCAACTGATGGTAGGCTCTTACTACATTAAGATTTTGAGGTATGGCGAGATGTTGGGTAAAGGTATAACTTAACTTATGAGTATTTGTGTTCGGTCTTAAATTTCGCCAGTCCAAGATTTAATTAATTGTTAAATAAATCTCTATATGCTTTATGTACCCCTTAGGTTTATGTTGATATATGAATGTGGTAAACCTAGATATGTTGATTAAACATATATGTCCTTGAATGCCCCTTATATGGTTAATATAAATGTATGGTGTAAATACATACGTGTATTTTACACTTTTAAGTACTTGCAAATACTTGCAAATACTTGCAAATACTTGCAAATACTTGCAAATACTTGCAAATACTTGCAAATACTTGCAAATACTTGCAAATACTTGCAAATACTTGCAAATACTTGCAAAGAATAGTTTAGTTCAGAATCCTAGCTTTGGGAGTTAGGGGTGGGAGTTAAAATCTCCTTTCTTTGAGCAGTAGGGAGGAATTTAACCTCCGGCGTCCGGTTTACAAGACCGGCGCTCTGGCGCTGAGCTACTAGTGCAGGCTCATTCGAGGGCTTTATTTTCGGCTCACCCGGCTAGTGGGGCAAGAACGAGAAATAGGAAGAAGTATAGGAAAGATGCGATTTGGCCAATAATAATAAACGGGTGTTCTACGGGCATCCCTCCGATTCAGGTGAGAATGGCAACGTCTGCGATGAGAGTCCAGAAAAGAAACTGAGAGACGGGTCGAAACGTGATACCTCGTTGTTTGGATGTGTGTAGAATAGGGACAACCATTAATACTAGAATGGAGGCAAGGAGAGCCAATACCCCTCCTAGTTTATTGGGGATGGAACGGAGGATCGCGTACGCAAATAGGAAGTACCACTCAGGCTTAATGTGGGGCGGGGTGACTAGCGGATTTGCAGGGGTGAAGTTATCTGGATCTCCCAGGAGGTTGGGGGCAAATAAAGCAAGGGATGTTAGGGCAATAAGGAGAACGGCAAAACCCAGGAGATCTTTATAGGAGAAGTAAGGATGAAATGAGATTTTATCAGCGTCGGAGTTTAGACCGAGGGGGTTATTTGAGCCTGTTTGATGAAGGAAAAGAAGATGAACGAGGGTGGCGCCTGCAATAACAAAGGGGAAGAGAAAATGGAAGGCGAAAAATCGAGTCAGGGTAGCATTATCTACGGAGAAGCCCCCTCAAATTCATTGAACAAGTGTATTGCCAACATAAGGGACTGCAGACAAAAGATTTGTAATTACGGTTGCACCTCAGAATGATATCTGTCCTCAAGGGAGGACATATCCGACGAAGGCGGTCATTATTACTAACAGGAGGAGCACTACTCCGATGTTTCAGGTTTCTTTATAAAGGTAAGATCCGTAGTATAGGCCCCGACCGATGTGCATATAAATGCAGATGAAGAAGAATGATGCGCCGTTGGCATGAAGATTACGAATAAGTCAGCCGTAATTTACGTCCCGGCAGATATGGGCTACGGATGAAAAGGCGGTGGCGATATCCGCGGTGTAATGTATAGCAAGAAATAGGCCTGTGAGGATCTGAGTGATTAAGCAAAGTCCTAGTAAGGAACCAAAGTTTCATCATACTGAGATATTTGAGGGGGCAGGGAGATCAACAAGTGCGTCGTTTGCAATTTTTAGTAGGGGGTGGGTTTTTCGTAGGCTTGCCATTAGAGGTTTTTGTAGTTGAATAACAACGGTGGTTTTTCAAGCCATTAGTCCTGGTTAGAGCCCTGGCAGAAATTATGACCTATATTATGTCTTTGTTTTTATTAGGATTAGTGTTAGGGTTAGTTGCAGTAGCCTCCAACCCGTCCCCATATTTTGCTGCTTTAGGTTTAGTGGTGGTGGCAGGGATGGGGTGTGGGGTTTTAATTAATTATGGGGGACCTTTTCTTTCTTTAGTCTTATTTCTAATTTATTTGGGTGGAATGTTGGTTGTGTTTGCCTATTCAGCGGCTCTTGCCGCTGAACCATACCCTGAAAGCTGAGGGAGCCGTCCGGTTGCGGGCTATATGGCTGTTTATGTGGCGGGGGTCTTACTAGTTTCTAGCAAGTTCTGGGGTGGTTGAAATGAGTTTTCATGGGTCCCGGGGGATGAGCTTGGGGAGCTTTCTGTCTTTCGGGGGGATATTGGAGGAGTGGCTTTAATGTATTCGGCGGGGGGAGGGATGTTGGTTATTAGTGCCTGGGTTTTGTTATTGACGCTCTTTGTTGTGTTAGAGCTAACACGAGGGTTAAGCCGAGGAACGTTGCGGGCCGTTTAGTTGGCAAATACGAGGGCAGCTAGAGCCAGGGTTAGTAGAAAGAGGGCGAGGTAGGTTTTAATCATCCCGCGCTGCGTGTTGCTTGTGGTTGTGACAAGCGGAAGGTTTAGGGAGGCCACGGCTTTGGGTCCTGACTTCTCTAGTCATGTTTGGTCAACCATTTGGCTTGCAATTGTTTGGCCCAGAATTAGGTTAAGTTTCGGGGTAAAGCGGTGGATAATCATAGGGAAGAATCCTAGTATGTTAGAAAAATGGTGAGGGGCAAGATAAGGGGTAGGTTTAAACTGCTTGCTTGTGAGAGATGCCAGTTCTAAGGCTAGGAGGAGTCCTCCGATTGTGACAATTAGTGCGGCAAGTTTAAGTAGGGGAGGCATGGTCATGACCGGTGTTTTTAAGGGAAGAATGTTCGAAGTGATCAGAAGGCCGGCGAAGATGCTGCCTCAAACTAATCGTTTGATGGGGTTAATAACTGCAGGGTTGTTTTCATTAATGGGGGAGAGGGAATTGAAGCGGGGGTGGCCTATAGAAACAAAATACACAACTCGGAGACTGTAGATGGCTGTAAAGGAGGTAGCTAGGAGAGTTAGAACCAGGGCTCAGGCGTTTAGGTGGGATGTGTTCAGTGCTTCGATGATTGCGTCTTTTGAGAAAAAGCCTGCCAAGAAAGGAGTGCCTGTTAGGGCGAGGCTACCAACAGTCAGGCAGGAAGACGTGAAAGGGGTGAGGTGATGTATACCCCCCATTTTGCGAATGTCCTGTTCGTCGTTAAGGCTGTGAATAATTGAGCCTGAGCATAGAAAAAGCATAGCTTTGAAGAAGGCGTGGGTGCAGATGTGAAGAAAGGCTAGTTGTGGCTGATTAAGCCCTAGTGTTACTATTATTAGCCCTAGTTGGCTTGATGTCGAGAATGCAACAATTTTTTTGATATCGTTTTGGGTAAGGGCGCAGGTGGCGGTGAACAAAGTTGTAAGAGCGCCGAGGCAAAGGCAGACTGTTAGGGCCGTCGGGTTTTCTCCTAGTAGGGGGCTCATTCGAATTAGTAAAAAAATGCCTGCAACGACCATTGTGCTGGAATGTAGTAGGGCAGATACCGGCGTAGGGCCTTCCATGGCCGAGGGGAGCCAGGGGTGGAGCCCGAATTGGGCAGACTTACCTGTTGCTGCCACAATTAATCCTAGAAGGGGGAAAGTGAGGTCGAAGTCCTTGGCGGCCGTAAACACTTGTTGTATTTCCCAGGAGTTTAGGTTTGTGGCTATTCATGCTATGGCAAAAATTAGCCCGATATCCCCGACTCGGTTGTACACAACTGCTTGAAGGGCTGCAGTGTTTGCATCGGCCCGTCCGTACCATCACCCGATGAGAAGAAAGGACATGATGCCGACTCCTTCTCACCCAATAAAGAGCTGAAAGAGGTTATTTGCTGTAACTAGAATAATTATAGCAATTAAGAAGATCAGGAGGTATTTGAAAAATCGGTTCATGAAGGGGTCGGCATGTATGTACCAGGAGGCAAACTCTAGAATGGACCATGTCACATAGAGGGCAATGGGGGTGAAAATGAGGGAGTAATGGTCAAATTTGAGGCTGATGTTAATATCAAAGGCCAGGGTATTTATTCAGCTTCAGGATGTAATAATTGTTTCTGCGCCTTCGTTTAGGAAAAGGAACAAGGGAAGGAGACTGACTAGAAAAGCCAGTTTAACTGCAGTTTTGACGTGGGAGAGGGCCCAGTCCTGCCCTTTGGGGGTCGGACTTAGTGTTGTAAAGACGGGGTACGCTAGTAGTGTAAAAATGATAATCAAGCTTGAGGTTATTATAACAGAAGTGGGGTGCATAGCTGCTACTTGGATTTGCACCAAGAGTTTTTGGTTCCTAAGACCAATGGATGAGCTGTTATCCTTTAGAAGCAGGGGCGAGTGAGCCTTGGGGTTCAACCAAGGTCGCGGAGATTAGCAGTCTTCGTTGCTGGCGAGCCTCTCTCGGTGGACAAGGGGGCTTTAACCTCTGTTTTTAGAATCACAATCTAATGTTTTTGTTAAACTATGTCTACAGTATGCTCACCCTCAGATTAGCTCAGGTTTGAGTATTAAAAGAATCAGGGGGAGCAGGTGGAGCGCCATGAGTAAGTGCTCTCGAGAGTGGGAGGGGTCGAGGGCAATAAGATGTGGGGGAATGGGCCCTCGTTGGGTCATAAGAAACATGTAGAGGGAGTAGCTCGCGGTAATTAGCATGCCCCCACCGGTTAACGCAAGGGTTCATCACGACCAGCAAAATAAGGAGGTAACAATTATTAATTCCCCCATGAGATTTGGGAGAGGGGGCAAGGCTAGATTGGCTAGACTGGCAATAAACCATCAGGCTGTCATCAAGGGCAGTACTATTTGAAGGCCTCGAGCGAGAAGTATTGTTCGGCTATGGGTGCGTTCATAGTTTGTGTTTGCCAAACAAAAAAGAGCCGAAGAAGTTAGTCCATGGGCAATTATCAAAATGAGAGCTCCTGAGAAACCTCATGGGGTCTGAATGAGGATGCCTCCTACTACCAGGCCCATGTGGCTAACGGAGGAATAGGCAATAAGGGACTTTAGGTCCGTTTGACGTAAGCAAATTGAGCCCGTCATAATTACCCCTCAGAGGGCAAAGATAATAAAGGGGTAGCTTAGTTCTTTGGTTAGGGGCTCGAGTATGACGACGATACGCATTATCCCATAACCTCCTAGTTTTAGAAGAACAGCTGCAAGAATCATAGAGCCTGCGACGGGGGCTTCTACGTGGGCTTTGGGCAGTCAGAGGTGAACTCCGTATAACGGCATTTTCACTAAGAAGGCTAGTAGACATCCCGCTCATCATAGCTTGTCCGCGAATGAGATAAGTTGAAAAGGGCCCGAGAATTGAAGGGTAATTAATGACAGGGTGCCGGTGCTGTTTTGCAGAAGGAGAAGAGCAACTAGCAGCGGAAGGGACCCTGCTAGGGTGTAAAATAAAAAGTAAACCCCTGCGTTAAGCCGCTCTGTTTGGTTGCCTCAGCGGGTGATAATGATAAGGGTGGGGATAAGAGTGGCTTCAAATATAACATAAAATATGATTACTTCTGTGGCGCTGAAGGCTAAGATTAGGAAAAACTGAAGGGACGTTAAGAGGGTAATGTATATTCGTTGACGGTTTAGGGGTTCGGAAGCTGTATGGTTTTGGCTCGCCAGAATTATAAGGGGTAGAAGTCAGCAGGTAAGGACAAGGAGAGGTGTGGACAGGGGGTCTGTGGCCATGTAGCAGCCTAGACTTGATCAGCCGGTCTCCGACGCGTTTTTTAATCAAGTTAGACTAGCAAGGGCGATGATGAGGCTGTGGGCGAGGGTTGTAGGCCAAAGTCATTTGGCGGGAGTCGCTCAAGCAGTTGGGACGAGCATTAGGGTTGGGATGAGAATTTTTAGCATTGTAGGAGGTTTAGGCTTTGTAGGCGATCCGTCCCGTGGGTTCGAGCAGTTGCCACTAGAAGGGCAAGGCCTGCACTTGCTTCACAGGCTGAGAATGCAAGGAGGAGTATGGGAGCCCCCGAGAAGTTTGTAGAGTCTAATTGAAGGGTTCAGAGAGAGAGGGCAATAAATAAAGAAAGTATCATTCCCTCTAAGCATAGAAGGGCGGAAAGAAGGTGAGTGCGATGGAATGCTAGGCCTGTTAGTCCTAGAATGAAGGCTGATGAAAAAGCAAAGTGAACGGGGGTCATTAGGCAATTATGGACTTTAACCACAAGTTTTTGAGCCGAAATCAAATGTTTTTCTTAGACTAATTACCTATTCGGCTCATTCTAGACCCCCCTGAAGTCATTCGTAGATTAGGCCTAGGGTTAAGAGGGCTAAGACGGCTGAGGCCCAGAGAAATGTAAGAAGGGGGGTCGTGAGTTGGTCCCCTCAGGGCAGAGGTAAGAGGAGGGCGATCTCTAGGTCAAAAAGAAGGAAGAGGATGGCGACCAGGAAAAAACGAAGGGAGAAGGGCAGACGGGCTGAGCCCAGAGGGTCAAATCCGCATTCGTAGGGGGAGAGCTTTTCGTGGTCTGGTGTTATTTGAGGCAGTCAGAAAGAGACAAGGGCGAGGATAATTGGTAAAATGGTTGTGATCACAATAATAGTTGTAATTAGATTCATTATCTTTCCTTGGACTTTAACCAAGACCGGGTGATTGGAAGTCACTTATACTTACTTAATACTAGAAAGACTAGGAGCCTCATCAGTAGATGGAGATGTAAAGGAAAAGTCAGACAACATCTACGAAGTGTCAGTATCAGGCGGCTGCTTCAAACCCAAAATGGTGTTCAGATGTGAAGTGATATTGAATTTGGCGAAGCAGGCAAATGGCCAGGAATGTAGAGCCAATGATGACGTGAAGCCCGTGGAAACCAGTGGCTACGAAAAATGTGGCGCCATAGACACCGTCTGCGATGGTAAAGGGGGCTTCGTAATACTCCATAGCTTGCAGAAATGTAAAGTAAAACCCTAGTAGAATTGTTAGTGTGAGGGATTGAATGGTCTGTTTACGCTCACCTTCTATAATGCTGTGGTGGGCCCACGTCACGGTTACCCCAGAGGCAAGCAGGACGGCGGTGTTTAGCAGGGGAACTTCAAAGGGGTCTAGGGGGGTAATTCCCGTGGGAGGCCAGCAACCCCCTAGTTCGGGAGTTGGGGCCAGACTTGAGTGGTAGAATGCTCAAAAGAATCCTAGAAAGAAGAAAACTTCTGAGGTAATGAAGAGAATTATGCCGTATCGTAGTCCTTTCTGTACAGGAGGCGTATGATGGCCTTGGAATGTGCCTTCCCGGATGATGTCTCGCCATCATTGGTACATTGTTAGAAGAAGAAGGGCTATGCCAAGTCCTATGAGGATTGTTGAATGGAAGTGGAATCAGATTGCGAGACCGGATGTCATTAGTAGGGCGGCTACTGCGCCTGTAAGAGGTCAGGGGCTGGGGTCAACTATATGGTATGCATGTGCTTGGTGGGCCATTAGACGTTTTCTTGTAGGTAAAGGGTTAAGAGAAGGACAAATACATAGGCTTGAATCATGGCTACTGCTACTTCTAAAAGGGTGAGGAGTACAAGCACTGCTGAAGTTAGGATTGCTACTGCGGGCATCAGGGGGAGAAGAACGAAGGCGGCTGTGGCGATGAGTTGAATCAGAAGGTGTCCGGCAGTGAGATTGGCTGTCAGCCGCACCCCTAGGGCGAGAGGGCGGATAAATAAGCTAATTGTTTCGATAACAATTAGAACGGGGATCAGAGGCCCTGGGGTACCTTCAGGTAGAAGATGACCAAGAGCGTGGGTTGGTTGGTTTCGTATGCCAATAATTACTGTTGCGAGCCATAGGGGTACTGCGAGCCCTAGATTAAGGGACAGCTGTGTGGTGGGGGTGAAGGTGTAAGGCAGAAGACCGAGCATGTTAAGGGTGATTAAGAAAATTATCAATGAGGCCAAAAGGGCGGCTCATTTGTGGCCCCCTGTGTTTAATGGAAGAAGAAGCTGTTGGGTAAAACGGTTAATAAATCAACCTTGAAGGGAAAGAAGTCGGTTATTTAATCATCGAGCGGAAGGGGCGGGGTAGAGGATTCAGGGAAGAGAGAGGGCGAGGGCCATGAGGGGGACACCTAAAAATGTGGGGCTCATAAATTGGTCAAAGAAGCTTAGTGTCATGGTCAGGTTCAGGGCTCTGTTTTGGGTTTCTCGGTGCTTTGAGATGTGGGCTCATTGGGGTAGGTGTGGGCCAGAATTTTTGTGGGGACAATAATTAGGAAAATTAATCAGGTAAAAACCAGGATGGCGAATCAGGGTGCGGGGTTGAGCTGAGGCATGTCGCTAGGGGTGGTTGGGAGCCACCAGTCTTTAGCTTAAAAGGCTAACGCTAGGCCCGGTTTAGCTTCTTAGCGAGGCGTCTTCAAGTATTAGTGAGGACCAGTTTTCAAAGTGTTCTAAAGGAACGGCCTCTACTACGATGGGCATAAAGCTATGGTTTGCACCGCAAATTTCAGAGCATTGCCCGTAGAAGACTCCAGGGCGGGATGCAATAAAGGCTGTTTGGTTGAGACGGCCTGGGACTGCGTCTATTTTTACTCCTAGGGCGGGCACTGCCCATGAGTGTAGGACGTCTTCGGCTGATACAAGTACCCGGATGGGGGATTCAACTGGAATTACTATTCGATGGTCTGCTTCCAAAAGGCGAAACTGCCCGGGGATAAGGTCTTGTGTGGGAATTATGTATGAGTCAAACCCAAGGTCTTCATAGTCTGTGTACTCATAGCTTCAGTATCATTGATGTCCTATTGCTTTGATTGTTAGATGGGGGTCATTAATCTCGTCTATAAGATAAAGAATACGAAGGGAGGGGAGGGCGATTAAAATAAGAATAATGGCAGGTAAAACAGTTCAAATAATCTCGATCTCTTGTGAATCCAAGATATACTTATTGGTTAATTTAGTGGAAACTATTGCCACAATAATGTAAAGTACTAGGGTGCTGATAAGGAACACAATTATAAGGGCGTGGTCATGAAAATGAAGAAGTTCTTCTATAACAGGTGAAGCTGCATCTTGAAAACCTAGCTGTGAGGGATGGGCCATTAATTAGACAAGACACGCGGGGGTCTAACCCACAATTCTGCCTTGACAAGGCAGTGTAATGGCTATTTTACTAGTATCTTATGAAGAAAGTGACAGAGCGGCTATGTAGCTGGCTTGAAACCAGCCCATGGGGGTTCGACTCCTCCCTTTCTCGTTAGTTGGGTTGAACTTGAACAAATGCGGGCTCTTCGAATGTGTGATAGGGGGGAGGGCAGCCGTGTAGTCACTCAACATTGGTTGCGGTTAATTCTACTGCAAGTACTTCACGTTTGGCGGCAAAGGCTTCTCAGATAATGAACAAGAACATAATAACTGCTACTAAAGAAATGAGTGACCCAATGGAAGAGACTGTGTTTCATAGAGTGTAGGCGTCGGGGTAGTCTGAGTATCGACGAGGCATTCCAGCCAGTCCGAGGAAATGCTGGGGGAAAAAGGTTAGGTTTACCCCCGTAAACATAATACCAAAGTGGATTTTTGTTCAGGTGCTGTGAAGGGTGTAGCCTGAGAATAGGGGGAATCAGTGAACAAAGGCGGCGACGATGGCGAATACAGCGCCCATAGACAGAACGTAGTGGAAGTGGGCTACTACGTAGTAGGTGTCATGTAGAACGATGTCCAAGGAGGAGTTGGCTAGGACGATTCCCGTTAGCCCTCCTACTGTAAAGAGGAAAATGAAGCCTAGGGCCCATAAAAGGGGGGTTTCTCATTTAATAGAGCCCCCGTGGAGAGTTGCGAGTCAGCTAAATACTTTGACTCCTGTTGGAATGGCAATGATTATAGTTGCGGACGTAAAGTAGGCTCGGGTGTCCACGTCCATTCCAACTGTAAACATGTGGTGAGCTCACACGATAAAGCCTAGCAGGCCAATGGCCATCATGGCCCAAACTATTCCCATGTATCCGAAAGGCTCTTTTTTGCCGGCGTAGTAGGCGACGATGTGGGAGATTATTCCAAAGCCGGGCAGAATAAGAATGTATACTTCGGGGTGGCCAAAAAATCAGAATAAGTGCTGGTAAAGAATGGGGTCTCCCCCTCCTGCGGGGTCAAAAAAGGTGGTATTTAAGTTGCGATCTGTCAGGAGCATAGTGATGCCTGCGGCGAGTACGGGGAGGGATAGAAGAAGCAGTACAGCAGTAATTAGGACAGCTCACACAAATAAGGGTGTTTGGTATTGGGAGATGGCAGGGGGTTTTATGTTAATAATAGTTGTAATAAAATTAATGGCCCCTAGGATTGAAGAAATTCCTGCCAGATGTAGGGAGAAAATTGTAAGATCAACGGATGCCCCAGCATGTGCTAAGTTTCCAGCCAGGGGTGGGTAGACGGTTCATCCGGTTCCGGCCCCTGCTTCTACCCCGGAGGAGGCAAGAAGTAGAAGAAAAGAGGGGGGTAAAAGTCAGAAGCTCATGTTGTTTATTCGGGGGAATGCCATGTCGGGGGCACCAATCATAAGAGGAATAAGTCAGTTTCCGAACCCCCCGATCATGATGGGTATAACCATAAAGAAAATTATTACAAAGGCGTGAGCTGTAACAATGACATTATAAATCTGGTCGTCCCCGAGGAGTGCGCCGGGCTGGCTTAGTTCTGCCCGGATAAGGAGGCTGAGGGCAGTGCCCACTATTCCGGCTCAAGCACCAAATACTAGATAGAGGGTGCCGATATCTTTGTGATTAGTCGAGAAAAATCAACGTGTGGTGGCCACAGGTAGGATGGCTGAGTGCTTAAGCGGTGGATTGTAGCCCCATTGACAGAGGTTTAAGTCCTCTTCTTACCAAGCCCCGAGGTGTTTGACATATTAGATTGCAAATCTTAAGGAGCAGGCTAACGTCTGCCGGGGCTTTCCCCCGCCTTTTGTCCCCGGACAGGCGGGGGAAAGAGTAGATGGATGCTCGCTGGCTTGAGCGCTTAGCTGTTAACTAAGAATTTGTAGGATCGAGGCCTTCCCTTCTAGAAAGGCTTTAGCTTAATTAAAGTGTCTGTTTTGCATGCAGGAGATGTGGGTTAATATCCCGCAAGTCTTATCAGGGACTGAGAGATTTTCACTCTCGCTTAGGGCTTTGAAGGCCCTTGGTCTTGTGCTAGCCTAAGTCTCTTAAAAGGCAAGGAGTGCGACGACTGCAGGGGTAAGTGGAAGCAGTAGCAAGGTGGCGACGGTTGCGACTGCAAGCGGAAGTGTAAATTGTGAGTGCTGTAGTCGTCAGGGGGTAGTGCCTGTCAGGTTGTTGGGGGACATAGTTAAGGTTATTGCATAGGAGAGTCGCAGGTAGAAATAGAGGCTGAGGAGGGCTGTTATCGCGGCGAGGGTTGCTGTTGGGGCGAGATCTTGCTTGGCTAGTTCTTGAAGAATAAGCCATTTTGGTATAAAGCCGGTTAATGGAGGGAGGCCTCCTAATGACAGGAGAACGAGGGGGGCAAGGGCGGTTAAAGCGGGTGCTTTGGCCCATGATGTGGCAAGTATGTTGATATTTGTTGATTTATTTAGTTTAAATACAAGAAATGTGGATAGGGTCATTACAAAATATGTTAGTAGGGTGAGAAGTGTAAGCGATGGGGAGAATTGAAGCACGAGAATTATTCAGCCGAGGTGAGCGATGGAGGAATAAGCAAGGATCTTACGAAGCTGGGTTTGATTTAGTCCTCCTCAGCCCCCTACAAGTGTAGAGGCTAGTCCAAAAGCAATAAGAATCGTTGAGTTGACAGGCTGAATTTGAAGTAGGAGGGCGAAGGGGGCAAGTTTTTGTCAGGTGGAGAGGATGAGTCCGGTGATAAGATCGAGCCCTTGAAGAACCTCGGGCAGTCAGGAGTGGACAGGGGCAAGACCAATTTTTAGTGCTAAGGCAAGAGTAATCAGGGTAATCGGGAGGGGATGAGACATTTGTAGAATGTCTCACTGTCCTGTCATTCAGGCGTTGGTGGTACTGGCAAAAAGAAGCATGGCCGCCGCAGTTGCCTGAGTGAGAAAATACTTTGTGGTTGCTTCTACTGCTCGGGGGTGATGGTGTTGTGCTATAAGGGGGATGATGGCCAGAGTATTCATTTCAAGGCCTATTCAGGCGAGGAGCCAGTGGGAGCTCGCGAATGTAATTGTGGTGCCTAGGCCTAAACCAAAAAGTAGGGCGGCTAAGATGTAGGGGTTCATTAGTAAAGGAAGGAGTTTAACCAACATGTTTGGGGTATGGGCCCAAAAGCTTAATTAGCTGACTTTACTAGGAAGTGGTGTAGTGGAAGCACTAAGAGTTTTGATCTCTTTAGGTAGGGTTCGAGTCCCTTCTTTCTAAGGAGTTGAGGGGACTTTAACCCCTATGGTTCACTCTATCAAAGTGGCCCTTTACTTCAGGCACAACTCCTGGGCTACAGTTGTGGGGGTAAGCCCGCAAATGCAATTGGGAGGGCAAGGTGTCAGATGACTAAAGCCAGGGTTAGGGGAAGGAAGTTTTTTCAGATTAGGTGCATGAGTTGGTCGTATCGGAATCGAGGGTATGAGGCTCGCACCCAAAGGAAAACTACGGAAAGTAGAGCCGCCTTAGTCATTAGGTTTATAGCAGTAAGCTCGGGGAGGGCGGGGATGTGGGAGGCCCCTAAAAATAGTGTTGCGGAGAGGGTGTTCATTAGTAGGATATTGGCGTATTCTGCCAGGAAAAACAAAGCAAAGGGGCCCCCTGCGTATTCAACGTTGAAGCCCGATACTAGCTCGGACTCTCCTTCAGTGAGATCAAAGGGTGCACGATTGGTTTCTGCGAGGGTTGAAATGTACCATATTGCGGCAAGGGGTCAGGCAGGTGCAACCAGCCAAATGCTTTCTTGGGCCACATTGAAAGTCTGCAGTGTAAAACCCCCTGTAAAGATAATAATGTTGAGGAGAATCAATCCGAGGCTTACCTCATATGAGATTGTTTGGGCTACAGCCCGTAGGGCCCCGATAAGAGCGTACTTTGAATTCGAGGCCCACCCAGAGCCTAGAATTGAATAAACGGCTAGGCTAGACAGGGCCAGAAGAAACAAGATTCCCAGGTTTAGATCTACAACAGGGTAAGGCATGGGCATTGGGGCCCATAAGGTTAAGGCTAGTGTTAAGGCGAGGACAGGGGCCAGAAGAAAAAGGACGGGGGAGGCGGTGGAAGGACGAACCGGCTCTTTAATAAAGAGCTTTACACCGTCAGCGATGGGCTGCAGGAGTCCGTAAGGTCCTACAATATTAGGCCCCTTTCGTAATTGCATATAACCAAGAACTTTTCGTTCGAGAAGAGTTAGAAAGGCAACGGCTAAGAGAACGGGCACAATAAAGGCTAGTGGATTAATGATGTGGGTAATAAGTATTGAAATCATAGTTAAGGAGAGGACTTGAACCTCTGTGGAAAGGGCTTAGGCCTTTTGCAATTGCCGGGCTCTGCCACCTTAACATGCCGTTCTCTTCGGCGGGGGGGGCATGCCCTCTTGCCTATTTTAGTTGTCTTCATTAGGTGGGGGTAAGGCGTGCCTAAGGCAGGGGCCTCCTCTTCTCGGTCCTTTCGTACTAGAAAAGATCATGTCATAGATAGAAACTGACCTGGATTACTCCGGTCTGAACTCAGATCACGTAGGACTTTAATCGTTGAACAAACGAACCCTTAATAGCGGCTGCACCATTAGGATGTCCTGATCCAACATCGAGGTCGTAAACCCCCTTGTCGATATGGGCTCTAAAAGAGGATTGCGCTGTTATCCCTAGAGTAACTCGGTTCGTTGATCGGCATTGCCGGATCTTATTGGTCAGAATTTCTGTTAACTAGAGCGGCAGCTCTTAGTTGTAGGAGGGGGTGCTCCCATTCCACGTGGGGGTTTTTTGTTTCCCCGCGGTCGCCCCAACCAAAGACAGTAGGACAGGGTTCATTTGGTTTTGTCCCTTGTGAGGGAGGGTTTAACATGATCTGTCTTGTATCTAAAGCTTCATAGGGTCTTCTCGTCTTATGTTGTTATCCCCGCTTCTGCACGGGGAGATCAATTTCATTGACTGGAAAAAGGAGACAGTTAAGCCCTCGTTATGCCATTCATACAGGTCTCCATTTAAAAGACAAGTGATTGCGCTACCTTCGCACGGTCAAAATACCGCGGCCGTTAAACTTATAGTCACAGGGCAGGCGGGACCTCTTATTTTTAAGTTTTACAAGAGGCGATGTTTTTGGTAAACAGGCGAGGCTTGATATGTTTGCCGAGTTCCTTCTCTTTCTTTTAGTCTTTCCTTGGGGGCACGCCTGTGTGGGGTTAACGGTTAATTTGTTGAATGTTTTTCTAGTTCTTTGGTCTGTTATTCAGTACCCTCTTGGTTTGGGGCCGTTAAGGTTCGGAGGGGAGTCCGTTCCGATTTACACACGTGCAAGGAGAGAGTCTTGGGCTCTCTTATTACTCATATTAGCAGGGTCGCTCCCATGTTTGCATGGGACGGCCTGGTAAGATTAGGGGGGTGAGATTTGATGATCCGTATAAAGGGGGTAGAAGTATATCTGAGCTTTAACGCTTTCTATATGGATGGCTGCTTTTAGGCCCACCAAAATATTTCACCTTCTATAATTATGATCTTTACCCTCCTGGAAAAGTTGTATCTTGATTCAAAGGGGCTGTACCCCCTTTGACTAACTCTCTCGAATTCTTATGGTGTCAGGAGGGGTAAAACTGAGGGGAGTGGAGAATTCGGGAGGCTGAACTTCTATCCAATTCCCAGGCAACCAGCTATAACTAAGTTCGGTAGGTCTGTCACCTCTACTCAAAGCTCTTCCCACTCTTTTGCCACAGAGACGGGTTTGCCCTATTGATAGGCTGTCTTGGAGTAGCTCACTTAGTTTCGGGTTGTCAAACTAAAGCTCGCTTTGCTTGGGGCACACTGGCTAAATCATGATGCAAAAGGTACGAGGTTAAATCTCTGCTTCTTCAGGCTTCACTGGGTTATTTCATTTCTCTTTCAGCGTTCCCTTGCGGTACTTTCTCTATCGCTCCACAGTCCCTTTTCTGTCACACATACTTAGGGGGAAAAATGGTTTGTTTAATACAGCATTAGTGTATTAGGGGGTATAAATGTTGGTTTGTTGTTTTTGGTCTTGGGGGCTAGCTGTTGGGCATCAGGGCGCTCCGATTTGCACGGGGGACTTCTCAGTGTAAGGGAGATGCTTTTCTGTCTTAGCTACACTCTGATTTTTCCAAGTGCACCTTCCGGTACACTTACCATGTTACGACTTGCCTCCCCTTCGCGATTGTAAGGTCTTAGTTACTATAGTTTGTAGGCTTGGGGAGAGTGACGGGCGGTGTGTGCGCGCTTCAGGGCCAATTTCAGCGGGACGCTCTATTTCCTACTTACTGCTAAATCCTCCTTCAGATGTGCATTTCAGCATATCATTCGTATTTCCTGTGGCAGGAAATGTAGCCCATTTCTTCCCTCCCCATACGCTACACCTCGACCTGACGTTTTAGGTTGTACCAATTTTGCTTACTATTAAACCTTCACAGGGTAAGCTGACGACGGCGGTATATAGGCGGGGAAAACAAAGGAAGGTGAGGTTGAACGGGGGTTATCGGTTCTAGAACAGGCTCCTCTAGGGGGGTCTAAAGCACCGCCAAGTCCTTTGGGTTTCAAGCTGATGCTCGTAGTTCCCGGGCGGGTAGTGGGTGTAACATACTACCAATGTTTACGGCTAGGCATAGTGGGGTATCTAATCCCAGTTTGTGTCTTAGCTTTCGTGGGTTCGGAGCCATAAAGCCACCTTCGTGGTTGAACTTCTTGCCTTCGGGTGCGTATAACAGCTCTGAAGGGGTTCGGCTTTAGTTTAGTAACAATCTTAACCACGCTTTACGCCGGCAATTATCAACTTGGGCCTCTCGTATAACCGCGGTGGCTGGCACGAGTTTTACCGGCCCTCTTAGCTTTAACTAAGTCAAGTTTTCACTTATGGCTTAATGTTTATCACTGCTGAGATCCCTTGGGGGTGTGGCTAAGCAAGGTGTCGTGGGCTAGTAGGGGTGTGCCTGATACCAGCTCCTTGTTCCCGGGCGGGGAACTGTAGGGCATTCTCACGGGGGTGCGGATACTTGCATGTGTAAGTTTAGCTAAAGTTGATAGTAAAGTCAGGACCAAGCCTTTGTGCTTGCGGAGCTTTCTAGGGCTCATCTTAACATCTTCAGTGTTATGCTTTGATTAAGCTACGCTAGC